TCTCTATTTCTGGCTGGAAATACTGTATCTCAATAAGATTGAGAAAAAGAAATCTGATTCATCGTTCTATATCGAGAGATGTAGAACGCAAAAACGTGCGGTACTTTTTGGAGAGAGAAAATAGAATGAAGAGAATAGAAAGATTCTCGAATCATGAAATCCAAATTATCCTACTTCCAAAGAATCGACCGAGAAGCCGTATGAGGTGCAAATCTCATGTACGGTTTTGTAGAGTGACAGTAAACAGAACTTGTCAACTTTTCCAATATTAACCCCAAAAAACCAAACTCTGCCTTACGTAAAGTTGCCAGAGTACGATTAACCTCCGGATTTGAAATTACTGCTTATATACCTGGTATTGGCCATAATTTACAAGAACATTCTGTAGTATTAGTAAGAGGAGGAAGAGTGAAAGATTTACCCGGTGTAAGATATCACATAGTTCGAGGAACCCTAGATGCTGTCGCGGTCAAAGATCGTCAACAAGGGCGTTCTAGTGCGTTGTATATTCTTATCTAAGACTTGTATTTATGATACCATGTGAATGGCTATAAACATGGGAAGTATATGGCTAACTTCATAACAAACGTTGTGTAAGGGGACTAGAGCAGGCTACCATAAAACAAAGTCTAAGGTTCAATAGTGAAATTATTTTATAAGTTTTCCCCGACTTTTTGTCAAAAAATACCTTGACCTTTTAGAACAGGTTTGAATCAATTAGCAATGATTTGGAATTTGAAACAGTTTTTTCTACACTATAAACCTAAGGACTTGATTGTATAGATATGGAAAATACAAGATTTCCGGTCATAGCAAAAGAAAGGAAACGGATACTCAATGAAGAGTGAGTAAACATCATTATATGCATAATAGATCTCATCTATGCAGATAGAATCATGTAGAAAGCCGTATTCGGCGAAAGTTGTATGTACGGTTTGGAGGGAGATCTTTCATACCAGGGGTCCACCCTACAATATGGAGTCAAAAAGCCGAAAAAAAAGTGATTCCTTTTTAGCCTTTATGAAATAGAATTTAGAACCCCTTTTCAAACTCATGTCACGACGAATTAGTGCAAAAAAAACAAAAAGAACGGAAAATTTCGATCCAATTTATCAGAATCGATTAGTTAACATGGTACTTAATCGTATCCTGAAACATGGAAAAAAATCATTGGCTTATCGAATTCTTTATCGAGCCATGAAACAGATTCAACAAAAGACAGAAAAAAATCCACTATTGGTTCTACGACAAGCAATAAAGGAAGTAACTCCTCGTCTAATAGTAAAACCAAGACGTAAAGGTGGATCGACTTATCAAGTTCCCCTTGAAATAAAACCTAAACAAGGAAAAGTACTTGCTATTCGTTGGTTATTAGAGGCATCTCGCAAACGGCTGGGTCCAAATATGGAGTCCAAATTCAGTTCTGAATTGATAGATGCTACTAAAGGGAAAGGCACAGCTATCCGCAAAAAGGAAGAGACTCATAAAATGGCAGAGGCCAATAGAGCTTTTGCGGATTTTTAATCCATAAAAAGGGTAGATCTAACTAAGATCTTAGTCTTAGTTAGATCTACCTATCCTGCCTGATTAGATTAGAAAAAGCTTCTCGATCTCATTTATAAAATCTTTTGGAGATTTGAAGAAATTTGTAATACAAGATGAAAACTTAATCTTCTTCAAGCCTTGATGGTGAAATGGTAGACACGCGAGACTCAAAATCTCGTGCTAAGCGCGTGGAGGTTCGAGTCCTCTTCAAGGCATACATGATTTGCTTATGGAATGAGCCAAAGAATGGTCAACAAGGCAGAGCCTTTTTTACAAAAAGGATTCCGACGATACGATCTGACCCGACTTTTTCCAAGGTTTTATCTTAGAGAATCGTGTACCGAATTGGGGCAATCCCAAAGCTCATTATGGTCAACATGAAATATGTAGAAAACCAACCTAGTCATTCCGTTATTACAATAATTTGTTCTCAGAGCAGATACCAACAACCATTTCATATTTGTATTTATGTATTTATCGAGATCTCTTTCATCTTTCTTTAATTCTTTCAATTCCAGATCTATCCGATTTTTCGAAAGAAGAGATGTGGAATCCTGTTGTAGAAATGAAGTGTTTCATTTCATTCGCAAAAAGCCATTTCGTTTTCAACAATGTCTTTGTCATTTGATTCAATAACATTCTGTTAGAAAGGAACAGATTTAATAAATATTGATAATTCTCTGAGAGAATATTAGAAAGAAAAAGTTCATTGGGTACTGAACGATTGGTTTCAAGAGATCTTTGGCGATCAATTACCAAGTCCCAGCGGTCACTTTGGCCCCGCGGATTTTCAATCAACCAGCGGTGATACAGAGCTAAAGGACTGTCCATGTGTACGTGTAGAATTTGCGATTTCATACCCTTTCCTTGAATGCGTTGCAAAGCCTCGATATGGGGTTCCTTCTGTTGAGAAACGAGAACATCTCGTTTCTTCTTTTTTCTTTTTGTTTTTTCTTCTAATTCTTCTAAACAAGGAATAGAAAGGTTCCGGTTGGTCATCACAGTAAATCTACGAAAAAGCCTTTTTGAATGGAAAAGTGGTGGTTTTTTGGTTTGATCTATTCTTATTAAACAGGCATAAGCTCCACTGGTATAAAGCCTTTGCATCAGTTCTTCATTGGAAAACACTTCTTCGTCTGAAAACAAAACGTCCGGATCCTCTTGGATTAGAAAGGAGTCCCAAACAAACCGTCTTCCACGAAAAAGCACTGGTTTATTAGAAGATTGACATTGCATTGATTGATATTGCAATGGATATTGCATTGGATATCCAGATTGACTTCTGAACGGTTCCAAAAACTCTTGAAATGATAGATTTTCCAAATCCAACCGTAGTTTTTTGATCTCTTCCCGATACTTCCTATACTCCGTCGTAACCCCCCTTTTTTCTAAGTTGAACTTCTTAGACTTATACTGGAGCATACGAAGATGATTTTCAAACTTTTGAACGAAAATCCGCCTTTCTTGAAACAATCTGACTTGCTCCGGCAATCCCAATTCATTGAATGTTTTTATCCGATCAAATCGATTGCTGCGAAGAAAACTAAGACGCCAGATCCTAGGAGACGAAACCAATGATTCATCGAATTCTTCATCCTTTTGGAGTTGAGCATCTAGACCTATTTCATGAACTAGAGACGAAAACCCTGTTCGCATCGTATACTGATGATTTTTCGTTTTGCGCAGAGGATCGAATGGTGGGATTTGATTCTTATCAGACTTACCTCGATATATTCCTAACCACGGAAACTCCACCAGAAGACTTTCTAAAAGACTAGAAGCTAGATGGAAATCATGTTCAACGAGTCTATCGAGAGGAGTCCAATTCTCTTGATTTGGTTCCGATATCAGCAACCAAGAATCCCGAGCAGCTGATCCGGCCAAGCAACCCAAAATAGGAGGGAGTATAGTGAATTCCTTGATAGTTGTTTCGGCAATCGAAGGTTCTAAATACCATTTAGACAAATAATAAAAATTTTTTTTCCAAAAATCTTTTGCCATAGGTACAGGAGAAAATTTCGTTCTAAGTGTAGTTTGTAGAATAGCCTTTCCTATCTTATAGGGAAGTCTTTCATGATGTTTTAGAACGGATACAACACCCTGATTTATAGATCGTAAACCCCAAGTTTGCCTATAAAGAGACAATCGAATTGTATTCGTGTCTATAACGTATTTTTTTCGCAAACAACTAATTGCTACGGTTTCATTGACAAGTCCTGCCAGGTCTCGTGCCTTATAACCTATGGTTCTAGATCCAAAATCATCGAGGTAGAACAATTCTTTGTTCAAAAAAAATCTTTTCCTACGTAAAAGAATAGAAAATTCTTTTTCTCGTTGGGATACAAGAAGCATCCGAATATTGATGAATTGACCCAATCGATTTGGAGTCATTAGATTTGGATCGACTTTTCTAGGAATATGCGTCGAAGCAATAAAAACAATATTTCTTCTACTAGTAAAACTGTTCTCATCACAGCTATCCATATGGTCCAATAAGCGATGAAGCAACGCCTTCTTCTTGATGATGATATCCATCTTGATGATAGAAGTGCGAGTATTCCGTTCCAATACATGAATGTTTGGGATCCATATTATGCAAGGAGACATTATTTCTGCCATTGTCAAAGTCCGATGGAATTGAGAGAAAGTTTTCCCAAAGAACCATTCCAGATTGATTTTTATTAAAGGAATATAAAAGTCTGCTGCTAGACTTTGGACCAAATAGGATCGACCAGTTTCCTCAGGACCTATCAGTAAAATCCCCTTGGAAAGGGATGGTCCTAATAATAAAGGAGGAGTTTTTCTAGCTTTAGAAAATAGGTTTTGGTTAGATTTGGCAATCTTCTGATAAAAAGCGAAGAAGACCCATTTTTCTGCTAAACGATCAAACCTGTAATTCATTATATTTTTTTGCGAAATGTCAGATAAATATCGTAAGTACATAAACCCCGGCTCTTCCGTGGTTTGATAACCTTCGAAGATAGAATGCCTGTAGGTAAAATTCGATTCAAATTGAGAATTTTGAGAGAGTTCTTTTTCTGTTCTTAGAAGCAGAAGTAGATCAATTGTATCTTTCTTCTTCTCTTTTTTATTATTATTATAATCATCTGATGATAATCTTGATGAAAAAAAAGATGGAATTTTCGAGTTTCCACCACTGGGCTTTGCGATTACGAAGTCGAATATTGTCACGGATCGATCGAATGCACGCGGATTCTTCTTGTGACTTATTAGTATGAAAAAATAAGTCATTCTAAGCCTCATCAACCAATACCATTCCCGGAGGTTTGACAAAAAGCAAACAATTTGATTTAGAATTCTAAAGGCGAACCAAAAAGTAAACCCCTCTTCATATTTATGTGCATCCAACTGCGTCCAAATTGGTTCATCCTTCTTAGCCAAAATAGTAAAATGAGAAAAATCATAATTATTAGATTTAGAAAAAACAGAATCATCATCACTAGTAGAACCGAAGATTTGTTTTGTCCAATCCCTTATTTCCTCCGGGTACTCAAAGCTATTAGAAGTATCAATAGCAGCCAAATAAGGAACAACACAAGTACTTCTTTCGAAGATTGGTTTGACTAAATCCAGTATTACCGAATCGATTGGTTCTACCCAATCCGGTTTTTCCAAAGAATCCTTCGGGTACTCGCTATATCTTTTTATTTCCATCCACCATTGTCGTAGCAAAGCTGGATCCGAATGTAGTCCGAACTCGAGAAAATTCAACTGTATCAGTAAAGAAATCCAGTTGAAGAAAACAACGAAAAAATACGGAAAAAAGAAAAACACAAGGACGAACCACAAGAGAATGATCCAAGACTCCCCGTCCTTCCTTGCTAATCGCAAGAGTTTCCATATCGACTTTTTCTTGATGAGTTCTTCGATCACGAGCTCCCCGTGAGAAACTAACCAAGGAACCAACTCATTCAGAGGCGGATGAAGTCGAATCCTTCTCCAATTCCGTTGTATTTTGGATTGTAGAATGAACCATACTTCATGAGAAAGTGCCCGCAAGATATTCTTCGATCTATGCCTAATATCTTGCCAAATAGATACTATTTGGTCACAGCTATATAGCAATATATACGGAAAAGTATCAAAAAGTGTATCCCCAAAGTATTTCCACCATATAGAAGTAAAAAACCATGGCATATACATTTGAAGCAAATTCCATTTGGAAAAATGAGTATCAATCTTATATATCTCTTGTTTATTAACGAGTTCATGAAAACAATGTGGTGAACGGCATGAGAAAATCTTTCGTTTCTCTTTCCATGAAAAACAAAGCTTATCTAGAGCTTTGTTTTCCGCTATGTTTTGGAAACTCTCTGTTGAACTAGACTTGGTAAACATGTCTGGAATCTGATGAAATATTTCCTGGTTCTTATTCGGAAAGATTTCCGATAGGAAATCATCTTTATAGGATTGAGTTTGAATCAAACTCGTGTTTGAACTGAAATTTTTCGGAGACTGATCAAGATTTTTTTCTTCAAAATCAAAATAAGATCTATGGAAATTTTCCAAATTGACTACTTGGAATCTTGGTAAAGGCGTTGTACAAATCTCTTCGATCGAGGCTCTGTTGTCATGAACAAAAGGATTCCATCGAGTTAATAACTCGTACAATTCATAGATTAATACATATGTTTTGTCACTACTTCGTTGTAAATACTTAGGTAAAAATATGTCGGATACTTGGGACTCTATGAGTGAAACAGCCTCTTTCTCCGATTGAACAGGTATTATTTCATCAAGCGACAAAGAAAACATATTGTTGCAGATGGGCAAAAGATGGAAATGGAATAATTGTACATATGTAAGATTCTTTTGAATTCTTTCTTCTATATAAGAAGGTAATCTTTTCTTATAATTGGACCGAGGATGACGTAAATAATCCAAAATTTGAAGTGTATTCGCTTTGTCAAAAGCAGCTCTCAATGAACTTTGATTCGATAGTTTTACAGGATTCACCCAATTGTCTCGATATATCGTCGAAAAATCCGTGTTATACAACGAATTGCTTTCATTATCAAAAATGTCCATAATCCATGGCTCATTCCAAGCAATTTTTGCTATTGTTCCTTCATCGATCTTTGAGACTTTTGTCTGGTTATCCAACCACTGGATTTTGGGTTTAACGATTCGAACAAGAAATTCTCTAAACCACCACGGATAGACTACTTTGTCCTCAGGGCCGCACTGAGAAAGGAAAATAATCAAATCCGAAATGAGTTTATCAATATAAGGAGAAATGTCTATGGAAATATCGATGTTGTTCCATAAGTTCTTCATTTCCGTCTCTTCCGGAGCGTAAAACAGAATCAAAGCAATCTTAAGAAATATTTCTTTAATACATAATTCCTTTGGATCGAAACAAACAAGATGGTTCGAATACTTTTGTAAGTATTCGAATTGATCGGACCATTTGTATACATGCAATTTCTGATTGATATATTTCGAAGTTCTAAGAATCAAACAATCTAACCATTCTTTCTGACCTTTTCTCCAATTTAATGAATGCTGGTTCATTGTATTTTTCATTCCATTATTCCAATTTGAAAGAATGTCATCTATTGGAAATACCCAAGCCTGAGTGCGCGTGTTCATTAAATGGAATGTATTTTCCCCTACGGGGAAAATCGATACGGTTTGGTTGATTATTCGATCGAAAGAATCATTCTCTTTCTCAGTCATATTGAACCATGGATTCTTCCATTTTTTTCTGTGGTCGAAAATCTGATTCCCTAATCTGTTCTTGTGAAGTTCATAGAATAGACTCTGAGCGAAGGCAAATGTATTATTAGCAGAAACCTGATTAGGATTAGTCAGTAATAGAGTGAATCGATCTGTTCTTTTTAGGACGATTGGTTTCAATCGACAAAAATGGAATAGGCGCTCTTTGCAGAATGAAGAAAAAAAGAGATTCCAAGACGAACTGTTTCTAACTCGACTACAAAGGAATTGGTTTATATCCCTCTGATTTTGTCTAATCGTAGTACATCCAGGATCTGATGAAATAGCCAATTTCGGATTTGGAAATTTCGTTTTGATATTCCAGAAATCCGCTCTCCTTTTCCTTTCTAATCTTCTCAAATATTGAAAAACATTTTGTTGTCTTTTCCAACATTGGAAATTTTCCACGGGCTCTTTAGTGGTACGAGAAACCATATATTCATCTATTGACAATATGTCAAAAACAGAATAACGAATTGTTTTTGTCCAATTCTCAATGAATTTTTTTGTTTCTTTTGAAAATGAATTCTCTTTTATAGACGACCTTTTGGTTTCTTTCAATACTTCTTTCGGCCAAGACATTGGAAAATTTCCTGGACACGCGTCATACCCATTTGAAAATTTTTCCAATTGGCTAGATTTTGGAAAAAACAAAAAAAGATGCGAAAAGATCCACAAATTTCTAGTGAAATTGGCTTCCGATGATGTTTCATTTCGAATTTCCATGGAGTTATATATAGGATCAAATAGATTGATCGAATAGTATTTGTTTCTTTCAATCAGACTTTTCTTTTTTAGGTTATATATAAGGACTGGTAATGTAAGTAATACTACAACTTTGCTTTTGGAACTACAACTACGTAGATCCCGTAAAAGTAACGTACTGAGAATCCGAAAGTCAAAGAACTTAATAAGACGTTCTCGATGGGACAAAATTTGAGTAAAAAACCTCACCAAAATCAATTCAGTCCATGGATCGAATGAAGAGCTTTGTATTTGTTTGAAAAAGTTTAACCACCAGGTCAAGAGGCTTGATATGGGTTGTTTAATTCCGGACTCTCTTGGACATTTTCCCGAGGTCCTTTCTTCCGAGATCCAGAGTCTGCTTTTTTGTTCTTGTATCATTGGTTTTTGCCCTCTTTTACAATTCTATATTTTATTACGTGAAATATGGATAGATCCCTCTCAATTCCATATAATAAACCATTGGATTTTTTCGAAAGGTTTTTTGACTAGTTTTTGGTTTTCTGGAAAAGGTAGAATGATCTTTGTGATGGATGAAAAGACATAAAATAAAATAAAAACCTTCGCACTTCATCGAACTTGCGTCAACGATCGAAAAATCGCAAACAACCAAATAAAAGATTATGGCCCGGGCGAACGACGGGGATTGAACCCGCGCGTGGTGGATTCACAATCCACTGCCTTGAGCCACTTGGCTACGTCCGCCCATAAAATCTATCTAATCAACATTACTTTCAAGAAAAGAGTTGTTTTCTGTTCATCCTACGGAATGTGGGCGACTTATTCCAGGAAATCCAAGTGTTGCAAGATCGGTACTCACTCCCACAAGTTTTTCCGTTGCATTTTCTATGTTTGGCATGATTGGGATATGAGTACTTGGCTACCCTAAGTCGATACTCACTCATATTATCGAATGAATTGATTATTCCGGATGAGCTTTTCTCCAGCATCCATGGCTGAATGGTTAAAGCGCCCAACTCATAATTGGCGAACTCGCGGGTTCAATTCCTGCTGGATGCACATATCTAATTCAAATTCCTTATATATCCTCAAATACAACAGTAAAAAACTCGATATCTTATAATGTGGATATGAACAAAGACAGATAAGGTACCAAACCTCCTTTAGAGGTTTGGTACGATGAAAGGAATACCTAGAATTCTATCTAATTAACCATCTATAGAATTGAATTCCATTGATGCCAAATCAAGAGGAAAATTGTGAGCATTGCGCTCATGCATAACTTCCATACCAAGATTAGCACGATTAATTATATCAGCCCAAGTATTAATAACACGACCTTGACTGTCAACTACAGATTGATTGAAATTGAATCCATTCAAGTTGAACGCCATAGTACTAATACCCAAAGCAGTAAACCAGATACCTACTACGGGCCAAGCCGCTAAGAAGAAATGTAAAGAACGAGAATTATTAAAACTAGCATATTGGAAAATCAATCGACCAAAATAACCGTGAGCCGCGACAATATTATAAGTTTCTTCTTCCTGACCAAATTTGT